GTTGTTTCTTTTCGGTTTTCTTTGTTTCTTTTCATATTTTCGTTGTTTCTTTTCAGATTTTCATTGTTTCTTTTCAGATTTGGTTTGTTTCTTTTCAGATTTGGTTGGTTTCTTTTCAGATTTTCGTTGTTTCGTTTAGGTTTTCTTTGTTTCTTTTCATATTTTCGTTGTTTCTTTTCAGATTTTCATTGTTTCTTTTCAGATTTGGTTGGTTTCTTTTCCGATTTGGTTGGTTTCTTTTCAGATTTGGTTAGTTTCTTTTCAGATTTGGTTGGTTTTTTTTCAGATTTGGTTTGTTTCTTTTCAGATTTGGTTGGTTTCTTTTCAGATTTTCGTTGTTTCTTTTCATATTTTCGTTGTTTCTTTTCAGATTTTCATTGTTTCTTTTCAGATTTGGTTTGTTTCTTTTCAGATTTGGTTTGTTTCTTTTCAGATTTGGTTTGTTTCTTTTCAGACTTGGTTTGTTTCTTTTCAGATTTGGTTTGTTTTTTTTTTCAGATTTGGTTTGTTTCTTTTCAGATTTGTTTTGTTTCTTTGCAGATTTGGTTTGTTTCTTTTCCGATTTGGTTTGTTTCTTTTTGGTTTTCTTTTCGAATTTTCGTCAGAAATGTGTTGCGGAAAAACTTGAAAGGGGACCAAATATAGAATACGAGCTTGTTTTATAGCAATAGTAAGAAGTCGTTGTTGTTTTAAGGTCACTCTATTCACTTTTCTAGATAAGATTTTTCCGTGTTGACTAATAAATCGACTAATTAAACTAATGTTTCTATAATGAATTTTGTCCTGCTTTTGAATCCGGGGCAAACGTTGACGATTGGATTTCCGCTTATATTTCTTTTTCTTGTATTTCTTGTACTTCAAGAGAGGGCGCTTGAGTTTCAAAAGGGGTCGCTTGGGTTTCAAAAGGGGTCGCTTGGGTTTCAAAAGGGGTCGCTTGGGTCTATCCATGGTTTGTTTATTCCTTATCCTGAAAATCCCGTTTCGATCAGATCAAAAATGATTTATTTCCGATTCAAAAAATTAGAAAGAGTTACTTTGCTACTTTGTTTATATATAGGTATAGGATAATATTGCATAATATTCAAGATATCCTCTATTTATGATTTCTAATTCGATAAGATATATAATAGATATATTATATAATAGATCTATAGTGAAGAGTCAATGTCCTTTTTTGGAAGGGTGGCACGCAGCTATTCAGTTCGATCTACTTCGTTATCTCCCTGTAAATCGTATGTTTGAAACAATGAGGGCAGAATTTTCTCAATTCCAATTGACTAGACGTATTGTGTCGATTCTTTTGAGTAATATATCTGAAAATCCCTGGTGATTTCTTTTTTTTATTATTAACACCATTTCGAGCACAACTCCTACATTCCAAAATAACCCTTATTCGGGCCTCCTTACCCTTAGCCATAAGCCTCCTTGTAGTTTTTTGATTCGCCCAACTCCTCCCTATTTCTGATCCAAAGCAAAGAAAAGAAAAAAGAAGTTGCTACCTCGAAATCGAATTTTGACAGATTTCGTTGCAATCAATAAAATCACATGACAATATGAAATAATACGATGAAAATGTGAAATAATACGTAATACAAAGATTTCTAACTCTCTCTATTTCTAGTTAGAATTTAGAATTGCAGTCCAACATTAGTATCCTATACCACCCCCTAAGTACATTTCCGGCTCACTCTATTATGAAATTATTAATAATAAAGGGGATAAGCGGAAGCCGAGCTCTCCTTGGGTTGAGCCCACTTTTTCTTTCTTCTATCTTAATCGACCCGACCCCTCCCCTAGCACCGGCTCCCATTCTCTTCGATCTCCGTACCTTACTATTAATAAAAAGTAATAAATAATAAAGGGGGGAGAGGGATTAGTCACAGATATTTGCCTGCGGTTCTATCTCTAATCTTCTGCACCCCTCCCCATATTAATAACTAGCAAATAACTAGCATTAGAATGAAAAAAAGGGGAATGTCAGCGCATCCGGAAATAAACGATTAATCTCTATCAATAGGCTTGCTAAAGCCCCAAAGCATAGAGTGCTTAGTACCGGCGCCGCGGAGAGATATGTTTTTAGATCTCGCATTTCAAATCCTCCCTCGGTATTCTTTATTATAAGACATAAAGGTAATACATATATGATCGGATGTATAGAGTTAAGGACTTCTTGTAGTTCTACGAAAAATACATAATTCCAATTGCAATGTACAAGCATTCGGGAAATTGCGACTTTCCTAACCTAAAACAAAGAGAGAGTTAAGGGTATGCAATGCCCCCCTCTACTTGAACGGAGCATTTCCAACAACTCTCAAGTCTTTCTTTCTATTTTTTTTTATGACTGCTTTCATATTTCATGTGTAGATAAACCCTTTCTTTGTCTAGAATTCTATTAGAATTCTTATCTTATATATTATTATATGTATATGTCTTATATGAGACCGAGAACAAAAAAAGAAATGGCAGGAGAAATTGTCTCTATCAATAGAGGAAATAAGAG